AAACAGTCAGCCAAAATGATTAATTTGAATGAAACTTGAATTATTCATTTTTATCAATGATTGAAGAAATGAAAAGGTTTAAAACTCTATTTAAGTCTTAAAGAATCAGAAGTATCTGAGATAGTATGGTAGAAAGAGCTATATATAGCTCTTTCTACCACACTATACAATTGAGTATTGTAGAATATTTCATATTCATTCATATTCTTAGTACATAAAACATAAAGTTGTATTGTATACAGAAAGAAGCTTTCTCTTATATAGATAAATTGACAATAGATATCTATTCTATATCTAAATATATATTAGACGTACATCAAAACGAAATAGCACTCGAATTTTCGATTTTTTCTCTACACCCATTTGTATGCATTTCGATCAACCCAAAAGAATTGCAAGCCCAACTGCTTGAATTCCTGATTTTTTCTATCTCTTCTTATGCTTATGGATATGGATCCGGGGGCCCTTCGAAAGAATTAATGTAGGAAGAATCGTACGGGTATAATATACCATAATATACCATATAAATACCATATCATATATTCTATAAATATAATAAAATAGAATAATAAAAGAAAAATATTTAATAGAGGATTAAATAGAAGAATCTAATACTACTACTACTAATAAAGAATATATAAAGAATATATAGATATAGATAAACTAGATATAGATAAACTAAAGCAAGTCAAGTTTTTTTTTTTAAGCTTTCGCAAAACGATCACAATTGATACAAGTAGATTTTTCAGTAAAGTACTAAATTAGTAATATTCCTAGCTCTAAAGCCCACTCCTTCCCCATACTACAAGTGAAAGAGAAAATGTAAACACTACCATTAAAGCAGCCCAAGCGAGACTTACTATATCCATGTGAATGATGTCCCCTATTGAAGGAATTATTCCATTATTGATTCATAATCATAGTGGAATGAATGGTGCAGAGTCAAAATAGGATTCTTACTTACGGCTCTTTATGAAACAATTTCATAAATCCACTCATAAAAATTTCCTAGATTTCTTATTCAATAGAATTCTATTGAAATAGAAAGAATTGAAAAAAAAAATAGAAAATATAAGATATAAGAAAAAAAAAAAGAAGAGCCGTTCAACCATTCTGATTCAATTTATGAGCAGCACTCAGAGCCTCTAGTGAGTCTGGATACAAATAAGTTCTTTCCACAATTATTAAATGAATTTACCATCAGCCTATCCAATCTAATCTCATCGCAGACAGAGTTAGTAGACACTACCTCAATATTTCAATATTAAGTGAAGTTATAGTGTAAAATAATTAGGGAGTCTTTATAGTATTTTTTAGAATCCTTTCTTACCAAAATGGAGTGTCTCTTAGGAACCTTTGTATACCAAGATTTCCGACTTCTGACTTTATTCTTACTTTCATAGTTCTGATGCCCAGAATGATTCTCACTATTTCTTTTATTTGATTCAATTCAGAATAGCCCAAACCAATCATTAAGAAGATTGGGTTGCTTCAGATTTATTGGTACCTGTTTGAGCCACACTCAGAACCCATATTTTGAGAAAAAAGATGACAGTCTTTTTTTTTTTTTATAGGCCCTACGGGTTCTCAAAATAAAGTATCGACAGACCTAGCCCTTGCCTATGCTTTTGCGGGACAAGGATTCGTCAAGTTCGATCAACAGGATTAAGAAATTCCAAGTCTTTTTTTGTTGATCAGGCGACACCCAGATTCGAACTGGGGATAAAGGATTTGCAGTCCCCCGCCTTACCACTTGGCCATGCCGCCAAATTCCATCCAAAATGGATAAAGAAATAAAGAAATTCTATATTCTTATCTTTCTAGAATTTCTAGAATCCTATTTATTATTTCTTTATTATTATTCTCTTTCTATTCCTCTCCTCATTTTGTTTTGATTTGAATTTTTTACTTTCTGAATTCCTTTTCTTTTTGGATCTTGAATCCCGTTGTACTTATCTTTTCTTTTTCCAAAAAAGAATTCCTCCTTTTTATTGGATCCTGTTTCTATTCTTTTCTTCGATTGATTTTATCTCAAAACACGCGTCGCTTAAAAACTTACCTTCTCTTTTCACTTTTCTCTAGATTTGATAGAAAAGTGAAAAGATTCCCGGCCCCGGTCACAGCACAGACTGTAAAATGCAGGGCAATTTAGAATAATTCACTCTTTATTTCATTAACTATTTACTTATTACTCTTTTACTCTTACTTACTTTTCTTACTTTGAATTAGCGAACAGCTCTTAATTTTGTATCTCCATTTGTATTATCTTAATGGATGCAAAATCCAATTGATTTACGACTAATCATTATCAATTCTAATTATAAGAAAATATATGTGTATATGTAAACCCCAGAACAGTGTAAAGAACAGTGTAAACTCCAGAACAGATATTTTTATACGTGGATACCGAGCCCGGGTCTATTTCTTATGCACATATCCTATCCCTATATAGGATCATCGTGCTTGAATATTTCATTGATTTTTTATTTTTTTGTACCCTGATCATAATATCATAATAAAAGAATTAGGTCTAAATTGGATCAATTTAGATATCCGATAAAAGACTCCATCAGCCTAAGTGACAGAATTTTTCCCAGGAATGCTTTATCAATTTCCATTTCTTTCTATTTGTACCTGGCTCAAGCTCAAATTCGAATTTGCATCGAAAATGCCCTCCATTTCTCTGTCTTGCTTCCGTTCATATGTATGATATATATGGATGGAGTTGACTAAAATTTTATGTGATTCAGTAAACAGAATATCCATTCCATCATTGCTAGATCAATAGGTAGGGTTCGATGAATAGTGAGCCAAGCCAATAATGGGATTTTTTCAATAAAGAGGAAACTTCAGATTAAGATGCTCCAGAATGGAAATGAGGGAATGTCCACAATACCTGGATTTAGTCAGATACAATTTGAGGGATTTTGTAGGTTCATTAATCAGGGCTTGACGGAAGAATTTCATAAGTTTCAAAAAATTGAAGATAGAGATCAAGAAATTGAATTTCAATTATTTGTGGAAACATATCAATTGGTAGAGCCCTTGATAAAAGAAAGAGATGCTGTGTATGAATCACTCACATATTCTTCTGAATTATATGTACCCGCGGTCTTAATTTGGAAAACCGGTAGAAATATGCAAGAACAAACCGTTTTTATTGGAAACATCCCTATAATGAATTCTTTTGGAACCTCTATAGTAAATGGAATATACCGAATTGTGATCAACCAAATATTGCAAAGTCCCGGTATTTACTACCGTTCAGAATTGGAACATAACGGAATTTCTGTCTATACCAGTACTATAATATCGGATTGGGGGGGAAGGTCGGAATTAGAAATTGATAGAAAAGCAAGGATATGGGCCCGTGTAAGTAGAAAACAAAAAATATCTATTCTAGTTCTATCATCAGCTATGGGTTCGAATATAAGAGAAATTCTAGATAATGTTTGTTACCCTGAGATTTTCTTGTCTTTCCCGAATGATAAAGAGAAAAAAAATATTGGGTCAAAAGAAAGTGCTATTTTGGAGTTTTATCAACAATTTGCCTGTGTAGGGGGGGATCCGGTATTTTCTGAGTCCTTATGCAAGGAATTACAAAAGAAATTTTTTCAACAAAGATGTGAATTAGGAAAGATTGGTCGACGAAATATGAACCGGAGACTGAATCTTGATATACCCCAAAACAATACTTTTTTGTTACCACGAGATCTATTGGCTGCTGTGGATCATTTGATTGGAATGAAATTGGGAATGGGTACACTTGATGATATGAATCACTTGAAAAATAAACGTATTCGTTCTGTAGCAGATCTATTACAGGATCAATTCGGATTGGCTCTTGTTCGTTTAGAAAATACGGTTCGAGGAACTATATGTGGAGCAATCAGGCATAAATTGATACCTACTCCTCAAAATTTGGTAACTTCAACTTCATTAACAACTACTTATGAATCGTTTTTTGGCCTACACCCTTTATCTCAAGTTTTGGATCGAACTAATCCGTTGACACAAATTGTTCATGGGCGAAAATGGAGTTATTTGGGTCCTGGAGGATTGACGGGACGAACTGCTAGTTTTCGGATACGAGATATCCACCCGAGTCACTATGGACGTATTTGTCCTATTGACACGTCCGAAGGAATCAATGTTGGACTTATCGGATCATTAGCTATTCATGTGAAGGTTGGTTATTGGGGATCTATAGAGAGTCCGTTTTATAAATTATCTGAGAGATCAAAAGAGGCACAGATGGTTTATTTATCACCAAATAGAGATGAATATTATATGGTAGCAGCAGGAAATTCTTTGGCCTTGAATCGGGGTATTCAAGAACAACAGGTTGTTCCTGCTCGATATCGTCAAGAATTCCTGACTATTGCATGGGAAGAGATTCATCTTAGAAGCATTTTTCCCTTCCAATATTTTTCGATTGGAGCTTCCCTCATTCCTTTTATCGAGCATAATGATGCGAATCGAGCTTTAATGAGTTCTAATATGCAGCGTCAAGCAGTTCCCCTTTCTCGGTCCGAGAAGTGCATTGTTGGAACTGGGTTGGAAGGCCAAACGGCTCTAGATTCGGGGATTTCAGCTATAGCTGAACGCAAGGGAAAAATCATTTATACTGATACTCAAAAGATCATTTTCTCAAGTAATGGGGATACTCTAAGCATTCCATTAGTTATGTATCAACGTTCCAACAAAAATACTTGTATGCATCAAAAAACTCAGGTTAAGCGGGGTAAATACATTAAAAAGGGACAAATTCTAGCGGGTGGTGCGGCTACAGCTGGTGGGGAACTCGCTTTAGGAAAAAATGTATTAGTAGCTTATATGCCATGGGAAGGTTACAATTTTGAAGACGCAGTACTAATTAGCGAACGTCTGGTCTATGAAGATATTTATACTTCTTTTCACATCCGGAAATATGAAATTCAGACTCATTTAACAAGCCAAGGTCCTGAAAGAATCACTAAGGATATTCCGCATTTAGAGGCTCGTTTACTCCGAAATTTAGACAGAAATGGAATTGTGATGCTGGGATCTTGGATAGAAACAGGTGATATCTTAGTAGGTAAATTAACACCTCAGACAGCGAGCGAATCTTCATATGCCCCGGAGGATAGATTATTACGAGCTATACTTGGCATTCAGGTATCCACTTCAAAAGAAACTTCTCTAAGACTACCTATAGGGGGAAGGGGTCGAGTTATTGATGTGAGATGGATCCATAGAAAGGGGGTTTCCAATTATAATCCAGAAAGGATTCGTGTATATATTTCACAGAAACGTGAAATCAAAGTAGGTGATAAAGTAGCTGGAAGGCATGGGAATAAGGGTATAATTTCTAAGATTTTGTCTAGACAAGATATGCCCTATTTGCAAGATGGAACGCCCGTTGATATGGTATTCAATCCATTAGGAGTCCCCTCACGAATGAATGTGGGACAGATATTTGAATGTTCGCTCGGGTTAGCGGGGGATCTGCTAAAGAAACATTATAGAATAGGGCCCTTTGATGAGAGATATGAGCAAGAGGCCTCAAGAAAACTAGTGTTTTCTGAATTATATGAAGCCAGTAAGCAAACAAAAAATCCATGGGTATTTGAACCCGAATATCCGGGAAAAAGCAGAATCTTTGATGGAAGAACAGGAGATCTTTTTGAACAACCTGTTCTAATAGGAAAGTCCTATATCCTAAAATTAATTCATCAAGTTGATGATAAAATCCATGGACGTTCCAGTGGGCATTACGCACTTGTTACACAACAACCCCTTAGAGGGAGGGCCAAACAAGGGGGACAAAGAGTAGGAGAAATGGAAGTTTGGGCTCTAGAGGGATTTGGTGTTGCTCATATTTTACAAGAGATGCTTACTTATAAATCTGATCATATTAGAGCTCGTCAAGAAGTACTTGGTGCTACGATTATTGGATCAACAGTACCTAATCCAGAGGGTGCTCCAGAATCTTTTCGATTGCTCGTTCGAGAACTACGATCTTTGGCCCTGGAACTGAATCATTTCCTTGTATCTGAAAAGAACTTCCAGATGAATAGGAAGGAAGCTTGATCTCAATGAATCAGAATTTCTATTCTATGATCGACCAGTATAAACATCAACAACTTCGAATTGGACCAGTTTCCCCTCAACAAATCAGGGCTTGGGCAAAAAAAATTCTACCCAATGGAGAGATAGTTGGAGAGGTGACAAAACCCTATACTTTTCATTATAAAACTAATAAACCGGAGAAAGATGGATTGTTTTGTGAAAGAATTTCTGGACCCATAAAAAGTGGGATTTGTGCTTGTGGAAATTACCGAGGGATTGGGGCTGAAAAAGAAGACCCGAAATATTGTGAAGAATGCGGGGTGGAATTTGTTGATTCTCGGATACGAAGGTACCAAATGGGATACATCAAACTGACATGTCCAGTGACTCATGTGTGGTATTTGAAACGTCTTCCTAGTTATATTGCGAATCTTTTAGATAAGCCCCTTAGGGAATTAGAGGGCCTAGTATATTGCGATGTGTGATTTGATCGAAATTTTCATTTGACAGATTTGGACTGAGAAACTGTCATCCCATTTAATCTGATTGGGATGCCCCCGGCTCTGACATGTATCTTGGGAGGAGGAACATGAAGCTCAGAATTATGGGTGCATTCAAGACTTAAAAATGGAAGAAAAGGGGAATTGATCCATGGTCGATTCCGTAACAGATAATATAGGAATAGTTAGTTATACCTCGTGAAAAAAAGACTTTTTGTGGAATTAGACATTCCATTTCTTTGAGAAAGAAAATCTCAAGCGCAAGTGAATATGGCATGGTTACGGGAGCTTATCTATCGCATATATGCTTCAAGGGATATCATGGCACATAACCATCGAGGTGAGTAGAGACCTAAAAAAGATCGAATGGAACAATACAATATATAGACAAATAAATCCTTTACGAGTCCCACAATATTCCTTTCAGGGGATTCATCATTTGAGGGGAAGTAGACTACTCAATAACTTCACATTTCCTTTTTTTCGTAAACAACATAAAAGAAAGGAAAAAGGGTTAGAGTGAAAATAACAAAAAAAAAGATAAGAATGAATCAATGAAAGGCTGGTCCTTACTGGGAACTTGAGTAAAGAGTAGCTTTTTGTAGGGTTTTCTCGAACAAAGTTTAAAAAGAAGAAGAACCCCTTTCTTTATTTGGTGTAACTACTTGAGCCGGATGAGAGGAAACCTTCACGTCCGATTGTGAGGGGGGGAATCCAATACTATAGGAACCTATCTCAATTTTTCTTTTGCTAGGTCCATAGCTAAAAAACCTACTTTCTTACGATTACGAGGTTCATTCGAATATGAAATCCAATCCTGGAAATACAGCATCCCACTCTTTTTTACTACTCAAGGTTTTGAGAAATTTCGAAACCGAGAAATCTCTACGGGGGCAGGTGCTATCAGAGAACAATTAGCCGATTCGGATTTGCGAATTATTACAGAGAA